GAATACATCTTGGATCTGCCAATTATGTTATGGCAGAAGCCCCACTCACGGCGACTTGGTCGAATTGGGAGAAGCCGTAGGTATTATTGCGGGCCAATCGATTGGGGAACCGGGGACTCAACTAACATTAAGAACTTTTCATACGGGTGGAGTATTCACAGGCGGTACTGCCGAACATGTACGAGCTCCTTCAAATGGAAAAATAAAGTTCAATGAGTATTTGGTTCATCCCACACGTACTCGTCATGGGCATCCTGCTTTTCTATGTTCTATAGACTTGTATGTAACTATTGAGAGTCGGGATATTCTACATAGTGTGAATATTCCACCAAAAAGTTTGATTTTAGTTCAAAATGATCAATATGTAGAATCTGAACAAGTGATTGCTGAGATTCGTGCCGGAACGCCTACTTTTCATTTTAAAGAGAGGGTTCGAAAACATATTTATTCTGAATCAGAGGGAGAAATGCACTGGAGTACCGATGTCTACCATGCACCTGAATATACATATAGTAATGTTCATCTATTACCAAAAACAAGTCATTTATGGATATTAGCCGGGGGTCCGTGCAGATCTAGTATAGTGTCTTTTTCGCTCCACAAGGATCAAGATCAAATGAATGTTCATTCTTTTTTTGTCGACGAAAGATATATCTCTGACCGATTAATCACTAATGATCGAGTAAGACATAAATTGTTGGATCCTTCTGGTAAAAAAGATAGGGAAATTCTTGACTATTCAAGACTTGATCGAATCATATCCAATGGGTATTGGAATTTCATATATCCTTCGATTCTCCAAGAGAATTCTGATTTCTTGGCGAAAAAGCGAAGAAATAGATTTCTCATCGCATTACAATATGATCAAGAACGAGAGAAAGAACTAATACCCTCTTTTGGTATTTCGATTGAAACACCCATAAATGGTATTTTACGTAGGAATAGTATTCTTGCTTATTTTGATGATCCACGATACAGAAGAAAGAGTTCGGGAATTACTAAATATGGGATCGTAGAGGTGGATTCAATCGTAAAAAAAGAAGATTTGATTGAGTATCGAGGAGCAAAAGAATTTAGTCCGAAATACCAAATGAAAGTGGATCGGTTTTTTTTTATTCCCGAAGAGGTGCATATCTTACCCGGATCTTCGCCCATAATGGTCCGGAACAATAGTATTATTGGAGTAGATACACAACTCGCTTTAAATACAAATACAAGAAGCCGAGTAGGTGGATTAGTCCGAGTGGAGAGAAAAAAAAAAAGTATTGAACTGAAAATATTTTCTGGAGATATTCATTTTCCCGGGGAGACAGATAAGATATCCAAACACAGCGGCATTTTGATACCCCCGGGAACGGAAAAAAAAAATTCTAAGGAATCAAAAAAAAAATTGAAAAATTGGATCTATGTCCAACGGATCACACCCACCAAAAAAAAGTATTTTGTTTTGGTTCGACCCGTAGTCACATATGAAATAGCTGATGGGATAAATTTAGCAAAACTTTTCCCTCAAGATCTCTTGCAGGAAAAAGATAATGTCGAACTTAAAGTTGTCAATTATATCCTTTATGGAAATGGAAAGTCAATTCGCGGAATTTCTCACACAAGTATCCAATTAGTTCGGACTTGTTTAGTATTGAATTGGGACCAAGAAAAAAAAGGTTCTATAGAAGAGGTTCGTGCTTCCTTTGTTGAGGTAAGGGCAAATGATCTGATTCGAGATTTCATAAGAATTGAGTTAGTCAAGTCTACTATTTCATATGCCGGAAAAAGGTATGATACGGCGGGTTCAGGATTGATTCCCGATAATGGATTAGATCGTACCAATATCAATCCTTTTTATTCCAAAGCGAAGATTCTATTAGTTACCCAGCATCAAGGAACTATTGGTACGTTGTTGAATCGGAATAAGGAAGGCCAATCCTTGATAATTTTGTCATCATTCAATTGTTCTCGAGTTGGCCCATGTCCATTCAACAGTTCAAAATATAACAATGTGGCAAAAGAATCGAATCCCATAACTCCAATTAGGGATTTGTTGGGTCCCTTAGGTACTATTGTACCTAAAATAGTGAACTTTTATTCATCTTACCATTTAATAACTCATAATCAGATCTTGTTAAACAAATATTGGATACTTGATAATTTTAAACAGACTTCCCAAGTACTTGAAGTACTTAAATACTGTTTAATAGATGAAAATAGGGGGATTTATAATCCCGGCCCGCGCAATAACATCATTTTGAATCCATTCCATTTGAATTGGTGCTTTCTACATCACAATTATTGTGAAGAGACACCCACAATAATTAGCATTGGACAATTTATTTGTGAAAATATATGTCTGGTTAAATATGGACCACACATAAAAAAATCCGGTCAAATTTTAATTGTTTACGTTGACTCCTTAGTTATAAGATCAGCTAAGCCCTATTTGGCTACTCCAGGAGCGACTGTTCACGGACATTATGGAGAACCCCTTTCTGAAGGAGATACATTAGTTACATTTATATATGAAAAATCCCGATCTGGCGACATAACGCAAGGCCTTCCAAAAGTGGAACAAATCTTAGAAGTGCGTTCGATTGGTTCAATATCGATGAACCTCGAAAGGAGAGTTGAAGGTTGGAACGAGCGTATACCAAGAATTCTCGGAATTCCTTGGGGATTCTTAATTGGAGCTGAGCTAACCATAGCCCAAAGTCGTATCTCTTTGGTTAATAAGATCCAAAAGGTTTATCGATCCCAGGGGGTACAGATCCATAATAGACATATAGAGATTATTGTACGGCAAGTAACATCAAAAGTGTTGGTTTCAGAAGATGGAATGTCTAATGTTTTTTTGCCTGGAGAATTTCTCGGATTGTTGCGGGCGGAACGAGCAGGGCGTGCTTTAGACGAAGCGATCTGTTATCGGGCAATTTTATTGGGAATAACGAGGGCATCTCTGAATACTCAAAGTTTCATATCCGAAGCAAGTTTTCAAGAAACTGCTAGAGTTTTAGCAAAAGCTGCTCTACGGGGTCGTATTGATTGGTTGAAGGGTCTGAAAGAAAATGTTGTTCTGGGGGGGATTATCCCTGTCGGTACCGGATTCAAAAAATTAGTGCACCGTTCAAGGCAAGACAAAAACATTCATTTGGAAATAAAAAAGAAAAATCTATTCGAGTTGGAAATGAGAGATATTTTGTTACACCATAGAGAATTTTTTTGTTCTTGCGCCCCAAACAATTTCCATGACACACCAGAAAAATCATTTACGCGATTTCATAATTCCTAAAGTGACTTCTTTTTACTTTCTAGTTATTGATTTGGTAATAAAAAAAATGAAGTAAAAAAAAATGAACAGTTTTGGCTGTGTATCAACGGTCAATCCCGGTAGAAGGTTCCGTAGGAACAATTATTTATTTGTTAAAAAAAGCGTGGGAAAAATGACAAGAAGATATTGGAACATCCATTTGGAAGAGATGATGGAGGCTGGAGTTCATTTTGGTCATGGTACTAAGAAATGGAATCCTAGAATGGCCCCTTACATTTCTGCAAAGCGTAAAGGTATTCATATTACAAATCTTACTAGAACTGCTCGTTTTTTATCAGAAGCTTGTGATTTAGTTTTTGATGCAGCAAGCCGAGGAAAAAACTTTTTAATCGTTGGTACAAAAAATAAAGCAGCGGATTTAGTAGCATCAGCTGCAATAAGGGCTCGATGTCATTATGTTAATAAAAAATGGCTCGGTGGTATGTCAACGAATTGGTCCACTACGGAAACGAGACTTCATAAGTTCAGAGACTTAAGAGCAGAACAAAAGATGGGGAAACTCAACCGTCTCCCTAAAAGAGATGCAGCAATGTTGAAGAGAAAATTATCTACTTTGCAAACATATCTGGGTGGGATCAAATATATGACTGGGTTGCCCGATATTGTAATCATCGTTGATCAGCAAGAAGAATATACGGCTCTTCGAGAATGTGTCATTTTGGGAATTCCGACAATTTGTTTAATCGATACAAATTGTGACCCAGATCTCGCAGATATTTCGATTCCAGCCAACGATGACGCTATAGCTTCAATCCGATTGATTCTTAACAAATTAGTATCCGCAATTTGTGAGGGTCGTTCTAGCTATATAAGAAGTCGTTGATTATGATTATGTTATGATTAAGAATAATAAGATTAGTTAATTATTTTGATTTCTTGGATCGGTTACTATTCTTGTCTTGAATTTTTAAAAAGAGATAAAATGGGATATTATCTTATGTGATTTCTTGGTATTCTAAATATATGATTAATGATGAAAGTAGATAAGTTGAGAAAGAGATGCTTGAATCAAAATAATTCTTTTTTTGAAGTTCGATTTCTGTCAGAGGACAATATGAATGTTATACCATGTTCCATTAAAACACTCAAAGGGTTATACGATATATCAGGTGTAGAAGTAGGCCAACATTTCTATTGGCAAATAGGAGGTTTACAAATTCATGCCCAAGTACTTATCACTTCTTGGGTCGTAATTGCTATCTTATTAGGTTCAGTCATCATAGCTGTTCGGAATCCACAAACCATTCCGACCGACGGTCAGAATTTCTTCGAATATGTCCTTGAATTTATTCGAGACTTGAGCAAAACTCAGATTGGAGAAGAATATGGTCCTTGGGTTCCCTTTATTGGAACCATGTTCCTATTTATTTTTGTTTCTAATTGGTCGGGGGCCCTTTTACCTTGGAAAATAATACAGTTACCTCGTGGGGAGTTGGCCGCCCCAACGAATGATATAAATACTACTGTTGCTTTAGCTTTACCCACGTCAGTGGCATATTTTTATGCGGGTCTTACCAAAAAGGGATTGGGTTATTTCGGAAAATACATTCAACCAACTCCAATACTTTTACCAATTAACATCCTAGAAGATTTCACAAAACCTTTATCTCTTAGTTTTCGACTTTTCGGGAATATATTGGCTGATGAATTAGTAGTTGTTGTTCTTGTTTCTTTAGTACCTTCAGTAGTTCCTATACCTGTCATGTTTCTTGGATTATTTACAAGCGGTATTCAAGCTCTTATTTTTGCAACTTTAGCCGCGGCTTATATAGGGGAATCCATGGAGGGTCATCATTGATTAGTTTTCGAAATAGTCTTCTTTTTTTTTAAGCTTATCCCAATTTAGGCAATGCATGGTTCAGGAAAATCTATTTGGTTCTTGGTTGGGGAACATAATAGATAGAAATACATATGTATATACGACTAGAGTTGTAGGAGGAAAGATAGACGATATTACGAAATGGTGGATGGGTTAGGGGTCACACTAGATATATGTAATGTCTATAAGTCCAGCCACAGCCCCTGTATGTATATCTTTCGAAGAATTATTCTAGAATCCGATTCAATATAAAATGCGTGCGGTTTACGTTATGAAAGAAACAAATGTATATGTGATATTAGATATATACTAGTTATATAGGGGTTACCCCTATCTATATTATTTATTATTTTTTTGATTATTTTTATTCGAAGTTTTACTTACTTCGACTCGATATATTTTAGTGATCAAAAGTGATCAAATAAGTAATAATTCATTGGTTGATTGTATCATTAACCATTTTTTTTTGTGCGAGGAACCTATCATCATGAATCCACTGATTTCTGCCGCTTCCGTTATTGCTGCTGGATTGGCCGTAGGGCTTGCTTCTATCGGACCTGGAGTTGGTCAAGGTACTGCTGCAGGCCAAGCCGTAGAAGGTATTGCGAGACAACCAGAAGCAGAAGGAAAAATACGAGGTACTTTATTGCTTAGTCTAGCTTTTATGGAAGCTTTAACAATTTATGGACTGGTCGTGGCATTAGCACTTTTATTTGCAAATCCTTTTGTTTAATTTCATCCTAGAATCTAGAATGAAAATGTAAAAAAGTGCGTTACGTACTTTTTTCTTATTTTATATTAATTCGTTGCCGTTTGCTTCTGTGAATTATATCAATACTTTACTCCTACAATTATGTATTTGTTGCGACAATACCCCGGGAAGGACTGATTTGAGGATGATGAATTAGTGGATTCGCTCGCTTTTTTCCTTCCCGTCCTTCGTTTAGTACGATGGAATTTTTACTTTTCTTTTAGGAAGTGTTTGAACAGAGGAGCTATCTTGCAATTGATACGAGACCTAGGACCTAACTTAATAAGTATCTTATCGGAAACTTCAAAAAAATTTTCTTATTTTTTTTTTTGAATTTTCAAATTCAATAAATAGATTTAATCTACTCCCATAAAAAAATGGGAAATTAAGAAAAAGAAATCGATCAAAAAAAAGGGCGAGCCAAGTGATACAAAAAGAACTCTGTTCTTTGTTAGTCCTATCTATAAGAGGAGAGCATATGAAAAATTTAACCGATTCTTTCGTTTCCTTAGGCCACTGGCCATCCGCCGGGAGTTTCGGGTTTAATACCGATATTTTAGCAACAAATCCAATAAATCTAAGTGTAGTGCTTGGTGTATTGATTTTTTTTGGAAAGGGAGTGTGTGCGAGTTGTATATTTCAAGAATAGGTTGGATCTAACCAGCTGCACTTTATTTATTATTTATTTATGTTATTTATATTTTTTTCTATTTTATATAGTATATATATTTCCAGGATAAATAGGAAAAACAAAGTAGGAAAAGAAAGTGCACAATCTCGACGAATTCCTTCTGAATAAATTCATAAATCATATGTAAGAACCATAGCATTTCGTTATTCATTGGTAAGTCAACTTTGATTCTCTATCAACCAATAATGTGAGACCATTAACATGGTTAAAGCTAAACTGTTTGAAGTCCGGGCACAACATGGTACTCTTTCTACCACTACGTTAGTACCGAAATGGTAAAAAAAAAAAAAAAATAGTTGGTAATTTTTCTGATATAGAACACTCATATCGATAAAATGATTTGAACCATTTACTAGAATAAATAAAGGACACCTTGCCTTTTTTTATCCAATGCCGAATCGACGACCTATGTATAAAAAAGAGGAATTTTTGGATTTGAATAAAAAAAGGAAATAAAATGAAAATGTAAAATATATAAAAAATATATATAAATAGAAATTTTCAATTAAATAAAGAAACAACTTTGCTGACAATTATAGATTTTTTGTCTGGTCGGAAGAGTTCTCTTAATGTTCTGGTCTTGTATCAGTTTTGATATGTTTGAATACAAACAGAAATAGAGAGGATAGGCTCATTACATTAAAAAAAAGATATGGGGGAGAATGCCCATAAAATAAAAAATTGAGCGTGAGAGCCAAATGAATCGAAAGATTCATGTTTGGTTCGGGAAGAGATCATAGAAGTTGTGAAATTAATGGTTAATAGTAAATCTACTTTCATTAAATGATTTATTAGATAATCGAAAACAGAGGATTTTGAGTACTATTCGAAATTCGGAAGAATTACGTAGAGGAGCCATTGAGCAGCTCGAAAAAGCCCGGGCTCGTTTACGAAAAGTGGAAATGGAAGCAGATGAGTAT